TACACGTACACGTACACGTACACGTACACGTACACGTACACGCGCACCCATTCCCACATGTATTAGGTTAATTCAGCAAACCCCCCTTACCCCCCGTTAGCCTAAATACCATGCATGACTATTAACATCTTGCCAAACCCCAAAAACAAGAATAAGTGCACACATAGTGTACCCAAAATTAATAACACTATTAATCTGTAAGACTTAACGGAATCCCACCAAAAACTAATTCCTCCTGCCAACCTGATACAAACCTAGTACTTTAATGATTCCATTTTCCTTAGACAGCTACCCCTCTAGATTTTAAACCACCACCCTCCCCCTCTCCCACCCAACTATCATTTGCGCACTCACAGAAAAACCTTACCGCCCTTCGCTGTCATGTAACAATTTGTTAATGTAGCTTAATAATTTAAAGCAAGGCACTGAAAATGCCTAGATGGGTGCCCACACCCCATAAACACATAGGCTTGGTCCTGGCCTTTCCATTGGTTCTAGGTAAAACTACACATGCAAGTATCCGCGCCCCAGTGAGTAGTGCCCTCTAAGTCATATCTGACAAAAAGGAGCAGGTATCAAGCACACTATTAAGTAGCTCACAACGCCTTGCTTAACCACACCCCCACGGGACACAGCAGTGACAAGAATTAAGCCATGAACGAAAGTTTGACTAAGTTATACCTACACCTCAGGGTTGGTAAATTTCGTGCCAGCCACCGCGGTCACACGATTAACCCAAATTAATGGAACCACGGCGTAAAGCGTGTTTAAGAGAAGAGCCAAATAGAGTTAAATTATGACTAAGCTGTAAAAAGCCCTAGTCAAAAACAAAAATAAACTACGAAAGTAACTTTATAACCTCTGAATACACGACAGCTAAGACCCAAACTGGGATTAGATACCCCACTATGCTTAGCCTTAAACCTAAATAACTAATATAACAAAGTTATTCGCCAGAGTACTACTAGCAATAGCTTAAAACTCAAAGGACTTGGCGGTGCTTTATATCCCTCTAGAGGAGCCTGTCCTATAATCGATAAACCCCGATAAACCTCACCAACTCTAGCTAATTCAGCCTATATACCGCCATCCTCAGCAAACCCTAAAAAGGAACTGCAGTAAGCACAAACATAAGACATAAAAACGTTAGGTCAAGGTGTAGCCCATGAGTTGGGAAGAGATGGGCTACATTTTCTTACCAAAGAACATTTAACAATCACACGGAATCCTTTATGAAACAAAAGGCCAAAGGTGGATTTAGTAGTAAGTCAAGAACAGAGAGCTTGACTGAATTAGGCCATGAAGCACGCACACACCGCCCGTCACCCTCCTCAAATATAAAAATATGACCCAAACTTATTACACATATACAAAATATGAGAGGAGACAAGTCGTAACAAGGTAAGCGTACTGGAAAGTGCGCTTGGATACATCAAAGCGTAGCTTAAACTAAAGCACCTAGTTTACACCTAGGAGACTCCATACACTCAATGGACCCTTTGAACAAGAACTAGCCCGACCAACCCAAGACTCAACTTAAATAAATACCTAAACTAAAACATTCACTCATTATAAAAGTATAGGAGATAGAAATTATACTCGGCGCTATAGAGAAAGTACCGTAAGGGAAAGATGAAAGACAATCTTAAAGTAAAAAATAGCAAAGATTACCACTTCTACCTTTTGCATAATGATTTAACTAGAAACAATTTAGCAAAGAGAACTAAAGTTAAATACCCCGAAACCAGACGAGCTATCTACAAACAGCCCTATGGGGCAAATCCGTCTATGTGGCAAAATAGTGGAAAGATTTGTAGCTAGAGGTGAAAAGCCTACCGAGCCTGGTGATAGCTGGTTGTCCAGAACGGAATGTAAGTTCGAATTTAAATCTTGCCTAAAAAACTAACAATTTTAATGCAGATTTAAATAATAGCCTAAAAGGGAACAGCCTTTTAGGCACAGGATACAACCTTAATTAGTGAGTAAGTATTATTAGCACCATAGTAGGCCTAAAAGCAGCCATCAATTAAGAAAGCGTTAAAGCTCAACAACCCTATTTACTATAATACCCCAAATATAACCGAACTCCTAATATACAACTGGACTATTCTATTGACGAATAGAAGAACTACTGTTAATATGAGTAACAAGAATTTTTTCTCCTAGCACAAACTTATATCAGAACGGATAATCCACTGATAGTTAACAATAAAATGAGTACACCCCACAAACAAGATACTCATTAAACAAATTGTTGGCCCAACACAGGAGTGCACCTCAAAGGAAAGATTAAAAGAAGTAAAAGGAACTCGGCAAACACAAACCCCGCCTGTTTACCAAAAACATCACCTCTGGCATTATAAGTATCAGAGGCACTGCCTGCCCAGTGACATCTGTTCAACGGCCGCGGTATCCTGACCGTGCAAAGGTAGCATAATCACTTGTTCTCTAAATAAGGACTTGTATGAATGGCCACACGAGGGTTTTACTGTCTCTTACTTCCAATCAGTGAAATTGACCTTCCCGTGAAGAGGCGGGAATGCCCAAATAAGACGAGAAGACCCTATGGAGCTTTAATTAACTAGCCCAACAAGGACCAACTACAGCCTATCAGGCATAACCTCCCCTTACATGGACTAGCAATTTAGGTTGGGGTGACCTCGGAGTACAAAACAACCTCCGAGTGATTAAAGCCTAGACTAACAAGTCAAAGCGCTATATCACTTATTGATCCAAATTTTGATCAACGGAACAAGTTACCCTAGGGATAACAGCGCAATCCTATTTAAGAGTCCATATCGACAATAGGGTTTACGACCTCGATGTTGGATCAGGACATCCCAATGGTGTAGCAGCTATTAATGGTTCGTTTGTTCAACGATTAAAGTCCTACGTGATCTGAGTTCAGACCGGAGTAATCCAGGTCGGTTTCTATCTATTTTAAGCTCCTCCCAGTACGAAAGGACAAGAGAAGCAAGGCCCACTTTACATAAGCGCCTTCAAACTAACAGATGATTTAATCTAAATCTAGTAATTATAAATAACTCCACCTTAGAACAAGGTTTGTTAGAGTGGCAGAGCCCGGTAAATTGCATAAAACTTAAGCTTTTATAACCAGAGGTTCAACTCCTCTCTCTAACAACATGTTTATAGTTAATCTCCTATTAATAATTATCCCTATCCTTCTAGCCGTAGCCTTCCTCACCCTTGTCGAACGTAAAGTACTTGGCTACATGCAACTACGCAAAGGACCAAACGTAGTAGGCCCATACGGACTCCTCCAACCAATCGCAGACGCCATCAAGCTCTTTACAAAAGAACCCCTACGCCCCCTAACATCCTCCATCTCCATATTTATTATTGCACCTATCCTAGCCCTCACCCTAGCCCTAACAATATGAACTCCCCTGCCCATACCACACCCCCTAATTAATATAAATCTAGGGGTACTATTTATACTAGCCATATCAAGCCTGGCCGTATATTCCATCCTATGGTCTGGATGAGCCTCAAACTCCAAGTACGCACTAATTGGAGCCCTGCGGGCAGTAGCACAGACCATCTCATACGAAGTAACATTAGCAATTATCCTACTATCTGTCCTACTACTAAACGGATCCTTCACCCTACCAACCTTAATTGTTACCCAAGAACAAATATGACTTATTATCCCATCATGACCCCTAGCTATAATGTGATTCATTTCTACTCTAGCAGAAACCAACCGAGCCCCATTCGACCTTACAGAAGGTGAGTCTGAACTAGTATCCGGCTTTAACGTAGAATACGCTGGAGGCCCTTTCGCACTATTTTTCCTAGCAGAGTACGCCAATATTATCATGATAAACATCTTCACAACAATCCTATTCCTAGGAGCGTTCCACAACCCACTAGCACCAGAGCTATATACAGTTAACCTCGCAGTAAAATCACTGCTACTGACTATTTCATTCCTATGAGTACGAGCCTCTTATCCCCGTTTCCGATATGACCAACTCATGCACCTCCTATGAAAAAATTTTCTCCCACTAACACTAGCCTTGTGTATGTGACATGTAACAATGCCCATTATTACAGCTGGTGTACCACCACTGACATAAGAAATATGTCTGACAAAAGAGTTACTTTGATAGAGTAAAGCATAGGAGTTTAAGCCTCCTTATTTCTAGAATTATAGGAATTGAACCTATACCTAAGACTTCAAAAATCTCCGTGCTACCTAATTACACCATATTCTACATAGTAAGGTCAGCTAAATAAGCTATCGGGCCCATACCCCGAAAATGTTGGTTTATACCCTTCCCGTACTAATAAATCCTCTCATTCTCACCATAATCTCCTCTACCATTATTATAGGAACCCTTATTGTAATAATAAGCTCCCACTGACTCCTAATCTGGATCGGATTCGAAATAAATATGCTAGCCGTTATCCCAATATTAATAAAACGATTTAACCCCCGCGCTATAGAAGCCTCTACTAAATATTTCCTTACCCAGGCAACCGCATCCATACTACTTATACTAGCTATTATCATTAACCTATTACACTCCGGTCAATGAACTATCACCAGCATACTAAACCCCACCGCCTCACTTATCATAACCCTAGCCTTGGCCATAAAACTAGGATTATCCCCCTTCCACTTCTGAGTCCCAGAAGTAACACAAGGAATTCCACTCTCATCAGGACTAATCCTCCTCACATGACAAAAACTAGCCCCACTGTCCGTCCTATACCAAATCTCAAACTCAATCAACCTAGACATACTACTTGCAATCTCCATATTATCCATTCTCGTCGGAGGATGAGGAGGACTTAACCAAACTCAACTTCGAAAAATCCTAGCGTATTCCTCAATTGCCCACATGGGCTGAATAACAGCTATCCTAGCTTACAACCCCACGATAACACTACTCAACCTAGTACTCTACATTTTAATAACCACAACCACCTTCATGCTATTCATATTTAACTCATCCACCACTACACTCTCACTATCACACTCATGAAACAAGACACCCCTAATTACAACAGCCATTCTCACCATAATACTGTCACTAGGAGGGCTACCCCCACTAACAGGATTCCTGCCAAAATGAATAATTATCCAAGAACTAACAAAAAACGATAGCATCATTATACCAACCCTAATAGCCATAACCGCACTTCTCAACCTATTCTTCTACATACGACTAGCATACTCTACATCCCTAACAATATTTCCGTCAACTAACAACATAAAAATTAAGTGACAATTTGGAAGCACGAAAAAAATACCAGGCCTAGCTCCTATAATCATCCTTTCAACACTCACCCTACCACTAGCCCCAATATTATCAGTATTAAACTAGGAATTTAGGTTAAACAGACCAAGAGCCTTCAAAGCTCTAAGTAAATGAAGTACGTTTAATTCCTGTCAACTAAGGACTGCAAGATCTAACCTCACATCAGCTGAATGCAAATCAACTACTTTAATTAAGCTAAGCCCTTCTAGATTGGTGGGCTTCTACCCCACGAAACTTTAGTTAACAGCTAAAAACCCTAATCAACTGGCTTCAATCTACTTCTCCCGCCGCGAGAAAAAAAAGGCGGGAGAAGCCCCGGCAGGGTTGAAGCTGCTTCTTTGAATTTGCAATTCAATATGTAATACACCACAAGGCTCTGGTAAAAAGAGGGCTCAACCTCTGTGCTTAGATTTACAGTCTAATGCCTACTCGGCCATTTTACCTATGTTCATTAACCGCTGACTCTTTTCTACTAATCACAAAGACATCGGTACTCTGTACCTACTATTTGGAGCCTGAGCAGGGATAGTTGGAACCGCCCTAAGCCTTCTGATCCGAGCCGAATTAGGCCAGCCAGGAGCACTCTTAGGCGACGATCAAATTTACAACGTCATTGTCACCGCTCACGCATTCGTAATAATTTTCTTCATGGTTATACCAATCATGATCGGAGGCTTTGGCAACTGACTAATCCCACTAATAATCGGTGCTCCCGATATGGCATTCCCGCGAATGAATAATATAAGCTTCTGACTTCTACCTCCTTCATTCCTACTACTCTTAGCCTCATCAATAGTTGAAGCAGGAGCCGGAACCGGTTGAACCGTGTATCCACCCCTAGCGGGCAACCTGGCTCACGCAGGAGCTTCCGTAGACCTAACTATTTTCTCCCTTCACTTAGCAGGAGTCTCATCCATTCTGGGGGCCATTAACTTCATTACCACAATTATTAATATAAAACCCCCAGCTCTCTCCCAATACCAAACACCCCTCTTCGTGTGATCAGTCCTGATTACCGCCGTTCTCCTACTCCTCTCACTTCCTGTCTTAGCAGCAGGGATCACCATACTACTAACCGACCGAAATCTGAACACAACATTCTTCGATCCTGCCGGAGGGGGAGACCCTATCCTTTACCAACACCTATTCTGATTCTTCGGCCACCCAGAAGTATATATCCTTATTCTCCCAGGCTTCGGAATAATTTCCCACATCGTCACATACTACTCAGGTAAAAAAGAACCTTTTGGGTATATGGGAATAGTATGAGCTATAATGTCAATCGGCTTTCTTGGCTTCATCGTATGAGCCCACCACATGTTTACGGTAGGCATGGACGTGGACACCCGAGCATACTTCACCTCAGCTACCATAATTATTGCCATTCCTACTGGAGTAAAAGTCTTCAGCTGATTAGCCACCTTACACGGAGGCAACATCAAATGATCCCCTGCTATGCTCTGAGCCCTAGGCTTTATTTTCCTCTTTACAGTAGGAGGGCTAACTGGAATTGTCCTAGCCAACTCATCTCTAGACATTGTTCTTCACGACACATACTATGTTGTAGCACACTTCCACTACGTCCTGTCCATGGGGGCCGTATTTGCTATTATAGGAGGTTTCGTCCACTGATTCCCACTATTTTCGGGTTACACACTAAACATAACCTGAGCAAAAATTCACTTCCTAATTATATTCGTAGGTGTTAATATAACTTTCTTCCCTCAACATTTCCTAGGCCTGTCAGGAATACCACGACGCTACTCTGACTACCCAGATGCCTACACAACATGAAATACCGTGTCTTCTATGGGCTCATTTATCTCATTAACAGCCGTCATCCTAATGGTCTTCATAGTATGAGAAGCTTTCGCATCAAAACGAGAAGTAGCAACAGTAGAGCTGACTACAACAAACCTAGAATGAATACACGGGTGTCCACCACCCTACCACACATTTGAAGAACCAACATATGTGGTTCCAAAATAAGAAAGGAAGGAATCGAACCCCCTCATATTGGTTTCAAGCCAACACCATATCCATTATGTCTTTCTCTACCAGTGAGGTATTAGTAAAATTTACATAACTTTGTCAAAGTTAAATTATAGGTTGAACCCCTTTATATCTCTATGGCGTACCCCTTCCAACTAGGTTTCCAAGATGCCACATCCCCAATCATAGAGGAGCTATTAAACTTCCACGACCACACGCTAATAATTGTTTTCCTAATTAGCTCCCTTGTACTTTACATTATTTCACTTATACTGACAACCAGCCTTACTCACACAAGCACAATAGATGCACAAGAAGTAGAGACAATCTGAACAATCCTCCCTGCGATTATCCTCATTATAATTGCCCTTCCATCTCTACGCATTCTATATATAATGGACGAGATCAATAACCCAACCCTGACAGTAAAAACCATGGGCCACCAATGATACTGAAGCTACGAATATACAGACTATGAAGACCTAAACTTTGACTCCTATATAATCCCCACATCCGACCTAAAACCAGGAGAACTCCGCCTACTAGAAGTAGATAACCGAGTAGTCCTGCCCATAGAAATAACAATTCGCATGCTAATCTCATCAGAAGACGTGTTGCACTCCTGAGCAGTCCCTTCCCTAGGCCTAAAAACTGACGCCATCCCCGGCCGCCTGAATCAAACTACCCTGCTATCAACTCGACCCGGTCTCTACTATGGCCAATGCTCTGAGATCTGTGGCTCAAACCATAGTTTCATACCAATCGTTCTTGAAATAGTCCCTCTAAAACACTTTGAAAAATGGTCATCATCAATACTATAATATCATTGAGAAGCTAAAATCAGCGTTAACCTTTTAAGTTAAAGATTGAGGGACACACTCCCTCCTTAATGAATGCCACAACTAGACACATCCACATGGCTAATCACCATTGTATCAATAATTTTCACCCTATTTATCATTATACAACTAAAAATCTCAAAGCACATTTTCCACCCCAACCCAGAGCCCATAGAAGTTAAATCACTAAAGCACACCACCCCATGAGAAACAAAATGAACGAAAATTTATTCTCCTCTTTCATTACCCCAACTATAATAGGCCTGCCTATTGTAATCCTAATTATTATATTCCCTAGCATGTTATTTCCCTCAACAAACCGACTAGTTAACAACCGACTAATCGCTATCCAACAGTGACTCGTCCACATGACATCAAAACAAATAATAACAATTCACAACCACAAAGGCCAAACTTGAGCCTTAATGCTTATATCACTCATCCTATTTATTGGCTCAACAAATCTCCTGGGTCTTCTTCCACACTCATTTACACCCACTACCCAACTATCCATGAACCTAGGTATAGCCATCCCCCTATGAGCTGGGACCGTAATTCTAGGATTCCGCTATAAGACAAAAGCTTCTCTAGCCCACTTCCTACCACAAGGGACCCCACTACCCCTAATTCCAATACTAATTATCATCGAAACCATTAGCTTATTTATCCAACCAATAGCCCTCGCCGTACGACTGACAGCAAATATTACTGCAGGACATCTACTCATTCACTTAATTGGAGGAGCCACCCTGGCCCTACTAAGTATTAGCACAGCCACAGCCTTTATCACTTTTATTATTCTAGTTCTGCTAACAATCCTAGAATTTGCTGTCGCCCTCATCCAAGCCTATGTTTTCACACTACTAGTGAGCCTCTACCTACACGACAACACCTAATGACCCACCAAACTCATGCATACCACATAGTTAACCCTAGCCCATGACCACTTACAGGAGCCCTTTCCGCCCTACTTATGACCTCCGGCCTAGTCATGTGATTCCACTTCAACTCCACCCTGCTCTTGTCCCTAGGCCTGGCAACCAACACACTAACTATATATCAATGATGACGAGACATCGTACGAGAAAGTACCTTCCAAGGACACCACACACCAATCGTACAAAAAGGCCTGCGATACGGGATAATTCTTTTTATCGCCTCAGAAGTATTTTTCTTCGCCGGCTTCTTCTGAGCCTTCTATCACTCAAGCTTAGCCCCCACCCCAGAACTAGGAGGTTGCTGACCACCTACAGGCATTACTCCTCTGAACCCTCTTGAAGTACCTCTCCTGAATACATCTGTCCTACTAGCCTCAGGGGTATCCATCACCTGAGCTCACCACAGTCTAATAGAGGGCAATCGCAACCACATACTGCAAGCCCTGTTCATTACCATCTCCCTAGGCCTGTATTTCACCCTACTCCAAGCTTCCGAATATTATGAGACCCCATTTACAATTGCAGACGGAGTATATGGCTCAACATTCTTCATAGCCACCGGATTCCACGGCCTTCATGTAATCATTGGAACCACTTTCCTAATTGTCTGCTTCCTACGACAATTAAAATTCCACTTCACATCTAAGCACCACTTTGGATTTGAAGCCGCCGCCTGGTATTGACACTTCGTAGATGTCGTCTGACTCTTCCTATATGTCTCCATCTATTGATGAGGATCTTATTCTTTTAGTATTAAAAAGTACAATTGACTTCCAATCAATTAGTTCTGGTACACCCCGGAAAAGAATAATAAACCTCGTTCTAGCTATCTTGACAAACACATTATTAGCCTCTTTACTCGTAGTAATTGCATTCTGACTACCACAAACTAACATCTACTCAGAAAAGGCCAGTCCCTATGAATGCGGATTTGACCCCATAGGATCAGCCCGCCTCCCTTTTTCCATAAAATTTTTCCTCGTGGCAATCACATTCCTGCTATTCGACCTGGAAATCGCCCTACTCCTCCCACTCCCATGAGCCTCTCAATCCAATGACCTGGGCACCGTACTTACAATGGCCCTATTCCTAATTTCTCTCCTTGCTGTAAGCCTAGCCTACGAATGGTCACAAAAAGGCCTTGAGTGAACCGAATAATGATAATTAGTTTAATTAAAACAAATGATTTCGACTCATTAGATTATGAACGTACTCATAATTATCAAATGGCCCTAATCTACATAAACACAATTCTGGCTTTCACAGTATCTCTACTAGGCCTACTACTATACCGATCTCATCTAATATCCTCACTTCTATGCCTAGAAGGTATAATACTATCAATATTCGTGATAGTAACAGTTATGATTCTAAGCGCACACCTCACCCTCTCGAGCATAGTACCCATCATTCTACTAGTATTTGCCGCTTGTGAAGCGGCCTTAGGCCTATCGCTACTAGTCATAGTATCAAACACCTATGGAGTTGACTACGTACAAAACCTTAACCTCCTACAATGCTAAAAATTATTATCCCAACAACTATACTAATCCCGCTCGTATGGCTATCAAAGCATAGCATAATCTGAATTAACCCTACAGTATATAGCCTAATAATTAGCCTCCTAAGCCTCCCCCTGCTAAACCAATTCAACGACAACAGCTTAAACACCTCCCTAGTATTTTTCTCCGACTCCCTGTCAGCACCCCTACTAATACTGACCATATGACTATTGCCGCTCATATTAATTGCTAGCCAACACCACTTATCCAAAGAATCACTAACCCGAAAAAAACTATTTATCACAATACTAGTCCTGCTCCAGGTCTTTCTAATCATAACTTTCACCGCCACAGAACTAATCATGTTCTATATTCTATTTGAGGCAACACTTCTCCCCACCCTAGTTATTATCACGCGCTGAGGAAACCAAACAGAACGCCTAAACGCGGGCCTCTACTTCTTATTTTATACACTAGCAGGATCCCTCCCACTACTAGTAGCACTAGTCTACATCCAAAACCTTGTAGGATCCCTAAACTTCTTATTAATAGGCTATTGAATTAAACCCCTCTCAACTACCTGAAACAGCGTATTCCTGTGACTAGCATGCATAATAGCGTTTATAGTGAAAATACCCCTATATGGCCTTCACCTATGACTACCAAAAGCACACGTAGAGGCCCCAATTGCCGGGTCAATAGTTCTAGCCGCAATTCTTCTAAAACTAGGGGGCTATGGCATACTGCGAATTACAGTCGCACTAAACCCTATCACCAGCTCCATAGCGTACCCTTTCCTAATACTCTCCCTATGAGGAATAATCATAACCAGCTCAATCTGCTTACGCCAAACTGACTTAAAATCACTAATCGCATATTCTTCCGTCAGCCACATAGCCCTAGTAATTGTAGCCGTCCTTATCCAAACCCCATGAAGCTACGCAGGAGCAACAGCCCTGATAATTGCTCACGGCCTTACTTCCTCAATACTCTTCTGCCTAGCAAATTCTAACTACGAACGCATCCATAGCCGAACCATAATCCTGGCCCGAGGACTACAAACTATTTTTCCCCTTATAGCAGCCTGATGACTACTAGCAAGCCTCACCAATCTAGCCCTACCTCCATCAATCAACCTAATCGGAGAGCTATTTGTAGTCATAGCAACATTCTCATGATCCTCTATATCTATTGCCCTTATAGGAACCAATATTGTTATCACCGCCCTATACTCCCTGTACATACTAATTATCACTCAACGGGGAAAGCAGACTCACCATGTCAACAACCTTACTCCCTCCTTTACCCGAGAAAATACACTCATAGCCATACACCTTCTACCGCTATTACTGCTATCAATTAACCCCAAAATTATTCTAGGACCCTTGTACTGTAGATATAGTTTAATTAAAACATTAGATTGTGAATCTGATAATAGAACTTAAAACTTCTTATTTACCAAGAAAGTATGCAAGAACTGCTAATTCATGCTCCCATGTCTAACAACATGGCTTTCTTATACTTTTAAAGGATAGTAGTTATCCGTTGGTCTTAGGAACCAAAAAATTGGTGCAACTCCAAATAAAAGTAATAAATCTATCAACTTCCTCAACCCTAGTCTCTCTACTAATACTACTGGCACCAATCATTTCAACAACCCTAAACCTCAACAAAAGCAGCTCATACCCAGATTATGTGAAAACAACAATTGCCTACGCCTTCATGATTAGCCTAATCCCAATAATAATATTCATTCACTCCGGACAAGAAACAATTCTATCAAACTGACACTGAATGACGATCCAAACTCTAAAACTATCTCTTAGCTTCAAACTTGATTACTTCTCAATAATCTTCATGCCCGTAGCACTATTCGTCACATGATCAATCATAGAATTCTCCCTATGATATATGCATACAGACCCCTACATTAACCGATTCTTTAAGTACTTATTAATATTTCTCATCACCATGCTTATCCTAGTAACCGCCAACAACCTGTTCCAACTATTTATCGGGTGAGAAGGAGTAGGAATCATGTCTTTCCTATTAATTGGCTGATGATACGGACGAGCAGACGCAAATACCGCAGCCCTCCAAGCCATCCTATATAACCGAATTGGAGATATCGGCTTCCTAGCAGCCATAGCATGATTTCTTTTTAACTCTAACACATGAGACCTACAACAAATCTTCTCACTGGATCTCAACAACACCAGCTTCCCACTAGCCGGACTAGTTCTTGCCGCAACAGGAAAATCAGCTCAATTCGGACTTCACCCCTGACTACCCTCAGCCATAGAAGGCCCCACACCCGTATCAGCCTTACTCCACTCAAGCACAATAGTTGTAGCAGGAGTGTTCCTCCTTATTCGATTCTACCCACTAATCGAAAATAATCCACCAATCCAAACCACAATTTTATGCCTAGGGGCCATCACTACCCTATTTACTGCAATCTGCGCCCTCACTCAAAATGACATCAAAAAAATTGTAGCTTTCTCTACCTCTAGCCAACTAGGACTAATAATAGTAACAATTGGCATTAATCAGCCTCACCTAGCATTCCTCCACATCTGCACCCACGCCTTCTTCAAAGCCATGTTATTCCTATGCTCTGGATCAATTATCCATAGCCTTAACGACGAACAGGACATCCGAAAAATAGGAGGCCTATTCCACGCTCTACCCTTTACCACCACCGCCTTGACCGTGGGCAGTCTAGCCCTAACAGGAATACCTTTCCTCACAGGATTCTACTCCAAAGACCTAATCATCGAATCCGCTAACACGTCGTATACCAACGCCTGAGCCCTAATAATTACCCTTATCGCCACCTCCCTAACAGCCGTCTACAGCACTCGTATTATTTTCTTTGCTCTCTTAGGACAACCACGCTTCCCCACACTAATTATTATCAACGAAAACAACCCCTACCTAATTAACTCCATCAAACGCCTCCTAATTGGAAGCATTTTCGCCGGATTCCTCATTACCAACAACATCACCCCTATAACCATCCCACAAATAACTATACCCCTATACTTAAAAATAACAGCCCTTTTCGTAACTATTCTAGGCTTCACTATCGCCTTAGACCTCAACACCGCCACACAAAACCTAAAATTCAAATATCCTGCGGCTCCTTTTAAATTCTCCAATCTCCTAGGCTACTTCCCAGCTATTATTCACCGCTCCATCCCCCTACTAAACCTAATCCTAGGCCAAAAAACAGCCTCTCTTCTACTAGACCTAACCTGACTAGAAGCCACATTACCAAAATCAATCTCCCAACTACAAATAAAAGCCTCAGTCTTAGTTTCAAACCAAAAAGGCCAAATCAAACTATATTTCCTCTCGTTCCTTCTTACACTCACCCTAAGCCTAATCATACTTAATTTCCACGAGTAACCTCCATAACAACCACTACCCCCATCAACAGAGACCACCCAGTAATCACCACTAACCAAGCCCCATAACTATACAAGGCAGCCACCCCCGCTGCTTCTTTACTAACAACTCCAGAATCTCCTACATCATAAATAACCCAATCCCCCATACCACTAAACTCGAACAGAATACTAATACCATCTCCCTTCAACACACATAAAACAAGCGCAGCCTCCATAATTAACCCAAAAATAAAAGACCCTATAACAACCTTATTTGACACCCAAACCTCAGGATATTGCTCCGTAGCCATCGCAGTAGTATAACCAAACACTACCAGCATCCCACCCAAATAAATCAAAAACACCATCAACCCCAAGAAAGACCCACCAAAACTTAGCACAATTCCACACCCAACCCCTCCGCCAACAATCARCCCAAGTCCTCCATAAATAGGAGACGGCTTAGAAGAAAATCCAACAAAACTAACAACAAAAATAGTACTTAAAATAAATACAGTATACGTTATCATTATTCTCACGTGGAATCTAACCACGACCAATGATATGAAAAACCACCGTTGTACTTCAACTACAAGAACATAATGACCAACATCCGAAAATCCCACCCACTATTTAAAATCATCAACGACTCATTCATTGACCTACCTGCTCCCTCAAGCATCTCCTCCTGATGAAATTTTGGCTCCCTACTAGGCGTATGCCTAATAGTACAAATCCTAACAGGCCTATTCCTGGCAATACACTACACATCTGACACCGCCACCGCTTTCTACTCCGTCACCCACATCTGCCGAGACGTTAACTACGGCTGAATTCTACGCTATCTACATGCCAACGGGGCATCCATATTCTTCATCTGCCTGTTCCTACACGTAGGCCGAGGTATCTACTACGGCTCTTACACATATACAGAAACTTGAAACATTGGAATTATTCTCCTATTCGCCGTCATAGCCACAGCCTTCATAGGATACGTCCTTCCATGAGGACAGATATCCTTCTGAGGGGCAACAGTCATCACTAACCTACTCTCAGCCATCCCCTACATCGGGACAAACCTCGTAGAATGGGTCTGAGGAGGATTCTCCGTAGACAAAGCCACCCTCACCCGATTCTTCGCCCTCCATTTTCTTCTCCCATTTATCATCGCAGCCCTAGCAATGGTGCACCTACTCTTCCTACACGAAACAGGTTCTAATAACCCAACAGGAATTCCATCAGACGCAGACATAATCCCATTCCACCCATACTACACCATTAAAGATATCCTAGGACTAGTAGTAATAATCATAGTTCTCCTGTCACTAGTCTTATTCTCACCAGATCTCCTAGGAGACCCAGACAACTATACACCAGCCAACCCACTAAATACCCCACCACATATTAAGCCAGAATGATACTTCCTATTTGCCTACGCCATCCTACGGTCAATTCCAAACAAACTAGGCGGTGTAGTAGCCCTAGTCCTATCAATCCTCATTCTAGCCGTAATCCCATTACTCCACACATCAAAGCAACGCAGTATAACCTTCCGACCAATCAGCCAATGCCTGTTCTGACTCCTAGTAGCAGACCTCCTCACACTAACATGAATTGGAGGACAGCCCGTAGAACACCCCTTTATTCTTATTGGCCAACTAGCCTCGATCCTCTACTTCACCATCATTCTAGTACTTCTGCCACTCGCAAGCATCGCGGAAAACCGTCTCCTTAAATGAAGGTCTATGTAGTATATTTATTACCCTGGTCTTGTAAACCAGAAATGGGGAATAACCCTCCCCCAAAGACTCAAGGAAGAGACTCCAAGTCCCACCATCAACACCCAAAGCTGATATTCTACCTTAAACTATTCCTTGCATCCTTTTATGAAAGGACTCGACCCCGCTTAGTGTAACATCTCAGTACTAATTGCAACACCTCATGCAAAACGTACTCAAGCCCCTGTACAATCGCATTATATGTATAATAGTACATTAATTATATGCCCCATGGATAACAAGCAAGTACATATAGTTCAATTATAGTAAGACATATATATGTATAATCCCCATGAAACTACAGTCAACATGAATATTCTATAGTACATTTAATGTTAAATAGTACATAGTACATTACTTTATATGTCGTACATACCCCATAACTGATATAAATTCCAGTCACCACGCATATCACCTCCATTAGGTTATTTCTCGACTACCAACTCACGTGAAACCAGCAACCCTTGCGAGAAGGATCCCTCTTCTCGCCACGGGCCCATAAACCGTGGGGGTTTCTAAACTTGGGGCGTAAACGGCATCTGGTTCTTTCTTCAGGGCCATCTCACCTAAAATCGCCTATTCTTTCCTCTTAAATAAGACATCACGATGGGTTCATGACTAATCAGCCCATGCCGACACATAACTGTGGTGTCATGCCTTTGGTATCTTTTTTATTTCGGGGTATGCTTGGACTCAGCTATGGCCGTCAAAGGCCTTAACACAGGCAGGCAAATTGTAGCTGGACTTAAATTGAACCACGCGTCATTAGACATCAAAATCAAAGGGTATATCACAGTCAATGGATCAGGACATAAACAGTATTAGTCGACCAGGGGAATACAAGTACAACGATCAAACAACTTAGGCCTAGCGCTCGAATCCTAGAGGCGTTATCCAGTCAATGGTTTCAGGACATAGAATAATTTCCGACACGTACACGTACACGTACACGTACACGTACACGTACACGTACACGTACACGTACACGTACACGTACACGTACACGTACACGTACACGTACACGTACACGTACACGTACACGTACACGTACACGTACACGTACACGTACACGTACACGTACACGTACACGTACACGTACACGTACACGTACACGTACACGTACACGTACACGTACACGTACACGTACACGTACACGTACACGTACACGTACACGTACACGTACACGTACACGTACACGTACACGTACACGTACACGTACACGTACACGTACACGTACACGTACACGTACACGTACACGTACACGTACACGTACACGTACACGTACACGTACACGTACACGTACACGTACACGTACACGTACACGTACACGTACACGTACACGTACACGTACACGTACACGTACACGTACACGTACACGTACACGTACACGTACACGTACACGTACACGTACACGTACACGTACACGTACACGTACACGTACACGTACACGTACACGTACACGTACACGTACACGTACACGTACACGTACACGTACACGTACACGTACACGTACACGTACACGTACACGTACACGTACACGTACACGTACACGTACACGTACACGTACACGTACACGTACACGTACACGTACACGTACACGTACACGTACACGTACACGTACACGTACACGTACACGTACACGTACACGTACACGTACACGTACACGTACACGTACACGTACACGTACACGTACACGTACACGTACACGTACACGTACACG